TTGCAAAATATCTACTTTATTTTTTTTTGTTACAACACTTCCTTAAAAAAGTTTGGATTGGACTAACGAAGAAAGGGGAAGGAAGAAAGTGAATCAGTATACTAATTCCTCATCCCCCAATCAATCCTTCCCGTTGGGTTATTGTCCCAATAAAAATAAAACGAAATAAATAATTGTAGGAGTAAAATCTTGATAGAATTCGAAAAAGCAAGTACAAGAAATAAAAAATACGTATTTTTTTTTTATTTTATAGGATTAGATTAAACAAATCAAATATAGGATTAAACAAAAGGATTCGCAAATAAAAGTGCTAATGCTACAACCAGTCCATAAATTGTTAAAGCTTCCATAAAAGCCAGACTAAGCAATAAAGTACCTCGTATTTTTCCCTCTGCCTCGGGTTGTCTCGCGATACCTTCTACAGCTTGGCCCGCAGCAGTACCTTGACCAACCCCAGGTCCAATAGAAGCAAGCCCAACGGCCAACCCAGCAGCAATAACGGAAGCGGCAGAAATCAATGGATTCATGATAAGTTCCTCGCACCAAAAAAAAGAAATGGTTAATGATACAATCAACCAATAAATTATGACTTAATTATTCCATCGATAAGATTTTCATCCAGTCAAAGTAACGCAACCACGAGCTCCCAATTGAAGTAGTAATATTATTGAATCATCTGAACTACTTCGATATCTATTTTATAGTTCCTATCCACAGAGTTTTTGTGAATTCATAGAATTCATACAACTTTTTGTTTTTCCATTACTTATCTTTGTTCCGAACCATTCTTTGAATTGGAACTCTTCGTTCTTTTTCTTGATTGAAGTTCTGTATTCAATATTGAATTGAATTCACAGTTACAAATGAAACGGAAGAACTTTTATTGGAATCCCTACCCCAATTCTCAGTAACAGAATCCCTACCCCAATTCTCAGTAACAGAAGGGCGATCTTTTAGCTCATATATAACTAGCCTACTATTACATATACATGTCTTTCTTCCATAACGTAAACCAACTATTTGTATCTTGGATTCAGTCGGATTTTATAAATATTTTTCGAAACATTTATAAAGGAAAGTTGGCTTATAGCGATTATATATATTACATATACCTAGTTTGATCCCACTCTTTTAACAAAACCATTTTCTCTTGAATCTCATTTTTTGTAAACCCTTATCCTCTTTTTATTGAATTTATAATTTAGCATTATCCCACATGGATACAATCAATCTAAATGGGCGAATTTATTAGTCTAAATCATTGCATAGAAATAGAAGTCTTTGGTTGATCTAAGTTCATGTAATTTATTCTTTATTAATATTTTCTTTTGGTCAATCTTTGAATTGAATAAAACCGACTGAAATGGGAATCGCTCTATAGAACCTAATTTTTTTTACAATTCCCTAATATCGTAATCTTTTTTACTATTCTTCTAGAGCTTATATACTTTTTTGTCTATTTATGTGTATATTTGTTCACGAAGAAGATTATCTCGAGCAAGGCATAGATTACCTTGCACTAAGCTAAAAAAGACTATTTCGAAACTTAGTCAATGGTGGCCCTCCATGGATTCACCTATATAAGCCGCAGCTAAAGTTGCAAAAATAAGAGCTTGAATACCACTTGTAAATAATCCAAGGAACATGACAGGTATAGGAACCACTAAAGGTACTAAAGAAACAAGAACAACAACTACTAATTCATCCGCTAATATATTTCCAAAAAGTCGAAAGCTAAGTGATAAAGGTTTTGTGAAATCTTCTAAAATGTTAATGGGTAAAAGGATTGGAGTTGGTTGTATATATTTACCGAAATAACCTAATCCTTTTTTGCTAAGGCCCGCATAAAAATATGCTATTGACGTAAGTAAAGCTAAAGCAACGGTAGTATTTATATCATTCGTGGGTGCGGCTAACTCCCCATGAGGTAACTCTATGATTTTCCAAGGTAAAAGCGCCCCTGACCAATTAGAAACAAAAATAAATAGAAACAAAGTTCCAATAAAGGGAACCCAGGGACCATATTCCTCTCCAATCTGGGTTTTGCTCACATCTCGAATAAATTCAAGGATATATTCGAAGAAATTCTGACCGTCAGTAGGAATGGTTTGTGGATTCCGAACAGTTACAATGGCTGAACCTAATAAGATAACAATTACAACCCAAGAAGTAATAAGTACTTGGGCATGGACTTGGAAACCGCCTATTTTCCAATAGAAATGCTGGCCTACTTCCACACCGGATATTTCATATAACCCTTTTAATGTGTTAATGGAATATGATAGAACATTCATATTGTCCTCTGAAAGAAAGAAAACTTTACAAGAAATTATTTTGATTCAACCGTCTTTTTTTCGACTTGCTCACTTGAATTGTATATTTTATATTTTATATACAAACTAATCACATAATATCCCCAGTTTTTTATCTCTTTTATGAGATTCCGAAATAGTAATGGATTTCATCAATCTATGTAATTCAAAAAAGAATTTATTTCTCT